AGATGTCATAAAATAAACACACTGTAATAGGAGTGACAATTTTCGTTTTTTTATATAACACTATGTACGGAAAGGGTGGTTAATATAAGCATTTAAGTGCTCCTTTTTGACACTTTTAAGGCCACCTTTTACGGAGCTTATTTCTCTTCTTCTTTTTTGATCTCTGTAAAAAGAATTTAGGAATAGAGAGCGTTAGCTATTATGTTCATTGTTTTCTCCTCTGGTGTTTTGTTATTGTACACATATGTTTAAATTAAAAAATTTATTGGTTCTGTTACAATCTCTCTTTAAAAAAATTAATTTCTATTATTTCAAAAGATCGTTTAGGTCCGTGTTGTCATTTTAGCTTAATTTTAATTTTACATGTAAACTATAGTCTGTATTAATGAAAAAAAATATAATTTTTTATGGTAAACCTCAGTAAAAGATGTTAGTTATAAATAAAAGTTTTAACTAGTTAATAAAAAAGTGTTGGAAAATAGCGTGCCAGCAGCCGCGGTTATACGTGAAACACAAGTTAAAATATTTTTATGGGATTTTATCTAGTTTTTGTGTGATCTAGCTAAAATTACTAAGTAGAATTTTAATTTTTGAAAGTAAACACTCTCTAAAATAAATTAAAGGCGTTTTGAACTAGGATTAGATACCCTACTACTCGCTTATAAAATTTCCCAGAACATTAATCTTTATGAAATTTAACGGATTTGGCGGCGAGATAGCCCATTAGAGGAACCTGCCCTGTTAACGATGGTCCGCGATAAAACTTACTATATTTTGAAACCAGTTTGTATACCGCTGTTGCCAGTTAGTTCTAGTAGGAAACTTTCGGGAGATGGTGAGACCATAAACTTCAAGTAAAGGTGCAGCTTATAATATAGAAAGAGGTGGGTTACATTTATTGGATTAAAAACGGAAAGTCTTCTGAAAAACGACTGGAAGGTGGATTTAATAGTAAATTCTTGAGGAATTGATTAGAGCTCTATCTTGTGTACACACCGCCCGTCGCTCTCATTACTATTTGAGATAAGTCGTAACAAGGTAAGTGTAATGGAAATTGTACTTGATAGAAGCAAGCTTTTGTAGCATTTCATTTACACTGAAAAGGAACTTGTAGGTACAAGGCTTTTAAAAAATTGTTTGAAATAGCTTAAGGAATTTTAAAATATAAATATAAATATTTTAGTCGCGGTAGCGAAATAATTCATTGGCGATAGAGGATAAGTACTGTAAAGGAAATTTTGAAATATTTTTGAAAAATGTACATAAAAATAATACTTTTAAATAAAGGTACCTTTTGTATCAGTGGCTACCGAAATGAATATTTAACATAACTTCTCGAAAATAAAAGATCTATAAACACTAGTTAGTTTTTGTGTCAATAAAATTGAATAAGTGCTTATAGGGGTGAAATGTTAACCGCTTTTATTAATATCTAGTTACTTTCTAAATAAATTTAGTTTAGAAACTTTAGGATTTTTTTATTTTTGAAAATAATCTTGCTATTTTTTTATTTTTTAGGGGATGAGCTCTAAAAAAAATTAACATAATTTGACCCATTTTATTTTTATATAGGCTTAGAATTAGCCATCTGAAAGTGTAATAACTTCTGTAAGTAAATTTAGGATTTAAAATTTTTTTATGTATAAGAAAGTAAATTTTTAAACCAGGTATTTAATGATAATATGATAGTATAAGTAAATAAAAATATACGGGGTACTTTATAAAATTTCCCTTTTATTTTGTAAGAATAACAGTAACAGAAGAACTCGGCAAATATTATTTTCGAATGTTTAACAAAAACATTTCCTCCTCGTTTAGGAGGTAAGGCCTGCTCACTGAAAATTAAAGAGCCGCAGTATTTTGACTGTGCTAAGGTAGCATAATCATTAGTCTTTTAATTGAAGACTGGTATGAATGGCTAAACGAAAAATAAGCTTTTTTTGTTATTATAATTAAATTTATCTTTTAAGTGAAAAGACTTAAATGCTTCAGAAAGACGAGAAGACCCTATAGAGTTTCATACGTACATTAATATAAGCTTTTTAGTTTTTCATAGTTTACATTTCAGATCGTATTTTGTTGGGGCGACGTTTAGATAAAATTAACTCTTAATATTTAAAACTTTTATGGAAGTTTCTTTTGATCCTTTAAAAGAGATTATAAGAAAAAATTACCTTAGGGATAACAGCGTAATCTTTTTTGAGAGTTCAAATCGACAAAAAGGTTTGCGACCTCGATGTTGGACTAAAATTTAGGCAAGGTGCAGCAGTTTTGCTTTAGGGTCTGTTCGACCCTTAAAATTTTACACGATCTGAGTTCAGACCGGCGTGAGCCAGGTTGGTTTCTATCTTCTGATATAGTATATTTAATTTAGTACGAGAGGATTAATTAATAGTAAATGTTACTTTTAGAGAATATTAATAACTTAAAAAAATAAATTTTATTATAATATAGTGATTTTTTTAATGTCAAGCCGCCTATTTTTCTAAAATGTTTATAGGTAAAAATAAAATTGGCCAGGTCGTGGTAAAATATTTATATAAATAAATTTGGCAGAGAAATGCACTAGGTTTAGAACCTAGGTACAGGATTAAAATTTCCTAATTTATAGTGCTTTTATTAATCTATTATATTTTATTATTAATCTGTGTACTGGTTTCTGTAGCTTTTCTGACTCTTTTAGAACGAAAGGTTTTAGGTTACATTCAAATTCGTAAAGGCCCCAATAAAGTAGGCTTAGTGGGTTTCCTTCAACCATTTTCGGATGCCATTAAACTGTTTACCAAAGAGCAGACTTGATCTATGGTATCCAATTATTCTTTATATTTCTTTTCTCCTGTCTTTATATTTTTTATATCTCTTTTTTTATGGGTTTTAATGCCTTTTGTTAGAGGTTTTTTTGATTTTGAGTTTGGAATTTTCTTTTTCCTTTGTGTTATTAGTTTGGGGGTTTACCCCTTAATGATTGCTGGTTGGTCCTCTAACTCTAAATACGCTTTATTGGGAGGTTTACGTGCAGTGGCCCAAACCATCTCGTATGAGGTTAGACTAGCGCTAATTGTTTTATCTTTCATTGTTATCGTCGAAGAGTTGAGCTTAGATGATTTTTTAGAGTTTCAGGATTCTTTTTATATAATCTTTTTCTTTTACTTACTTTCCATTGTCTGGATTATTTCTTGTTTAGCAGAGATAAATCGTACTCCCTTCGATTTTGCTGAGGGGGAGTCTGAGCTAGTATCAGGGTTTAATGTAGAATATAGAGCGGGGGGATTTGCTCTGCTTTTTTTAGGAGAGTATTCTATAATTATTTTAATAAGTACGGTTATAGTGATTCTTTTTTTAGGAGGGAATGTTAATCTTTTATTTTTTTTAAAAGTTGGAGTTCTTGTAAGGTTAGTACTTTGACTACGGGGTACTATGCCTCGTTATCGGTACGATAAATTGATAAGTTTGGCTTGGAAAAGTATTTTGCCTTTTACTTTACATTGTTTGTTCATGTATATAGGACTAAAAGTCTTATTTAAAGTTATTTTATAAGGTGGGTATTTATGGCCAGAAACTTTATCTTGCAAAGATAAAGTTGTTTGTTAAATTGTAACTTAAAATAAATGTGTAGATTTAGCATTTTAAAGTTCTATTTAAGGGCCTGCATAAGTGAAGTATTTTAAGTTAAAAATATTATCTTGCAAAGATAAAGTTGCCTGTTAGGGTCGTCACTTTGGATAAAAATATATGGCCTGTGTTTTAAAGTTCTATTTAAGGTCTGCATAAGAGTGAAGTATTTTAAGTTAAAAATATTATCTTGCAAAGATAAAGTTGCCTGTTAGGGTCGTCACTTTAGATAAAAATATATGGCCTGTGTTTTAAAGTTCTATTTAAGGGCCTACATAAGTGAAGTATTTTAAGTTAAAAATATTATCTTGCAAAGATAAAGTTGCCCGTTAGGGTCGTCACTTAAAACAGGTTGAAATAACATTTAGTTTAAAAATTAATTTTATCTCTCCTATACGCATATATGTCTTTATTTGATATACATGTATATTATTTTCGTTGAGTTGGTGGATTTAAATACATTAATTACTTGAGCTTTTTTAAAAGGTGGCTGAGTTGTAGGCGATAAATTGTAAATTTATTTACGGGTCTTTCCCCTCTTTTAATTCTAAAAATTATGCAAACTGTCAAAGGATTCGAACCTTTATATAGTGCTTTCAAAACACTTGCTTTCCGGTCAGCCAAACAGCTATTTTTCCATAATTTTGTCTCACAGGAGGTTAGCGACAGGGCATGTTACAAAAAATGAAAAGTAAAGAACCGTTAAACTTTGTCCAATGATAATATAAGGCTCTTCTACAGGTATCCCTCCAATTCAGGTTAATAAGACGGCTGTTCTAATATACAATCAAAATAGAAATTTAGATATGGGATAAAATGTTAAACATCGAAAGTTACTTTTCTGGGACAGGGGGAGAATAGCAATAATTAAAATAGATATAACTAGGGCTAAAACTCCTCCTAGTTTGTTAGGAATAGATCGAAGAATAGCGTAAGCGAATAAATAATACCATTCTGGTTTAATATGTTCTGGTGTAACTAGTGGGTTGGCTGGAATAAAATTTTCTGGGTCTCCCAACAGGTACGGTCTTCATAAAGTAATCATCAACAAAGAAATTATTATAACAGCGAAGCCAAAAATATCCTTAAAGGTAAAATAGGGGTGAAACGGAATTTTATCAGCGTTACCATTCAATCCTAGAGGGTTATTTGACCCTGTCTGGTGTAAAAAAAGCAGGTGGATAACAGCTATTGCTAAGATAGCAAAGGGAACTAAAAAATGTAAAGCAAAGAACCGGGTCAAGGTAGCATTATCTACTGCAAACCCTCCTCAAATTCACTCTACTAATATCGGCCCGATGTAAGGAATGGCTGAAAATAAATTGGTAATAACAGTTGCTCCTCAAAAGGATATCTGCCCTCATGGTAAAACATAGCCAATAAAAGCGGCTGCTATAGTTAAAAATAAAATCACAATTCCTGTCATTCAGGTGTGGAATATTTTGTAAGAGCCGTAGTAAATCCCTCGGGATACGTGCAAATAAATACAGATAAAAAAAAAGGATGCCCCATTTGCATGAAGGGTACGGATTAGCCATCCTCTGTTTACATCTCGTATGATATGTACCACGGAGGAAAAAGCAATTCTAATATCAGAGGCAAAGTGTATGGCCAAAAAGAGCCCTGTAACAATTTGGATAGCTAAACACAATCCAAGAAGGGACCCAAAATTTCATATATAAGAGATATTAGTCGGGGACGGGAGGTCAATCAATGCCCCGTTTATAATTTTGATTAAAGGGTGATTTTTTCGTAAAGGTTTTGACATTAAATGATTCGTAGAGGTCCTTGACTTATTTTTCTAATTTTTACTACTACCAGTAGTGTTAAGATAATGTAAGTAGCTATCAGTAAAGTAATCGGCATAACTGAGATAGTATAAGGCTTAAAAATTATAAAGTTTGAAAAATTTAATCTATTTATGGTTTGTCTCTCTACCGTGATATTTTGGATTTCTTTAGGTATAATAAGATAAACTACTGGGGCTAAAGTAATTGGCAAAATAATTTTTATGTTTGGCTTAAATATTTCATTGGAGGCAATATTAGATATGTACGTGAATAGAATCAACATCCCTCCGAGAAAAATCAGAATCAATGTATAGGAAAATCAAGGAAATTGAGTTAATGAATAGATTAAAATGGAGATCAGTGCAGATTGCACAATCAGAACGAAGATTATAGCTAGTGGGTGAAACATAAATATAAAGATAAGATTTATAAAAAAAACCAAGTAGAGAGTTGAATTTAAAATTGTCTATGAGGGAGGGGGCCTATTGGCGGTTTACAAGACCGCTATTTTAAATAAATTACACAGACTTTTACAGAAAATAGTTTATAAAAAATATAGGTTTTGGAAATCTATGAAGCTGAAAGGTTTTTCTGAGTGTTAAAATTAATCTTTTTATTGCCTTTTTTGATATTTATGGTAGGTTTCTGGGTTTATCTTTCTAAGCGCAAGCATATCATAAATATGTTGATCAGGCTTGAGTATTTAGTCCTTTCTGTCTTTTTGTTTATTATGCTAGTTACCTTCAGTGTAGGTTTAGAATCGTATATAAGACTTATTTTTTTAATTTCTTCCGTGTGTGAGGGCAGTTTAGGTGTTGGTATCATGGTAGGAATAGTCCGCTCTCATGGTTCAGATTATGTAACAAGCTTTAGAGTTTTACAATGTTAAAATTCTTCTTTGCTATGGTCGGATTAACACTTATATCTTTGCTTGGCGAGTATATAGTTTCTTTTTTTTACTTTTTTGTTTTAAGTTTTCTATGGTTGACCATTTACCCCGATTATTACCATTTTGGTTCTTTTCTTGGTGTAGACTCTTTGAGCTGATTTTTGGTGCTTTTAACTTTTTGGATTACTTCCCTTATAATGATTGCTAGCCAGGGTTACAAAATTGCGGGATTCTTTTATAAAAAATTTTTTTTCGTGTTGATACTTATAATATTTTTTTTGTTTTTAACTTTTAGTTCTTTGGATATGCTTTCTTTCTACATTTTTTTTGAAGGTTCCTTAATCCCAATTTATTTGCTCATTGTTGGTTGGGGTTACCAACCTGAACGTTTGCAAGCAGGAATCTATCTCTTACTTTACACTGTTTTTGCTTCTTTGCCTTTGTTAATCTCAATCTTCTTCAATGGGGGGTTGTTGTTAAGCTATTCATTTTTCTTCCTCTATTGTAAATCTAAAAGTGTATTTTGGGCTAGTTTCTGATTCTCTTTTACAATGTTTGCTTTTTTAGTGAAACTCCCTGCCTTTTATGTTCACTTATGGTTACCTAAGGCCCATGTAGAAGCTCCTGTTTCAGGTTCAATAATACTGGCTGGAGTCCTTTTGAAGTTAGGTTGTTATGGTATAATACGTTGAATGACTATTTTCGACGGTAAGGTAATTTATTTGAGGACGTTTTTAGTTTCTCTAGGCCTTTTAGGAGGTCTGGTTGTAAGCTTTATATGTTTACGACAGGTAGATTTAAAATCTTTAATTGCTTACTCTTCCGTTAGCCATATAGGATTAGCTCTGGCTGGTTTAGGAAGATGGGGTCTTTGAGGCTATAGCTCTTGTTTATACACTTGCGTGGCCCACGGTTTATGTTCTTCTGGCCTCTTTTTTTTATCTGGGGTTCTTTATGACCGGACTTCTTCTCGGAGATTAATTATTAACAAGGGCCTGTTAGAGATCATACCTAGAATGTCTTTCTGGTGGTTTATATTTTGTATTGGTAATATGGCTGCTCCAATTTTTCTAAACTTGGTTGGCGAAGTGGGTCTATTAGGTAGGTTACTTAGATACAACTTTTACTGTATTGCCTTCCTCCTTTTCTTTTCTTTTATAGGTGCTTGCTATAGTTTGTATTTATTTTCTAGAGTGCAGCATGGTAAACACTTTAACGGTATAAATTTTGTGTTAGAAGGAAGAGTGCGTGAATACACAGTCCTTTTCCTCCATATGTACCCCTTAATCATTTTGATTTTGAAAGCAGATACTATAAGTTATTGTCTAAGTAGTTTAAAAAAAATTCAGGTTTGTGGTGCCTGAGATATGAATATTCATTTTGGACAGTGTTTGTAATTAGAATTTGAAGATTAATTTTTATAATTTTTTTCTCTCTCTCTTTCTTGTCTTTTTTAATAAGCGCATTTTTATTAGTTAAATCTTACGCTTTTTATCTTAGCTGAACTGTATTTTCTTGGGGCAGTACTAATATTGATGCTATCCTTTTAATTGATTGGGTCTCTATGATCTTTATATCTTTCGTTTTGTTTATTTCGGGGAGGGTGTTTTTTTATTCTGGGGAATATATGGAAGGAGAAAAAAATGTTTCTCGTTTTATTTTTCTATTAGCTGGCTTTGTGGGTTCAATGTGTTTAATAATCTTAAGCCCAAACCTTATTAGAATCTTATTGGGGTGAGATGGATTAGGGCTAGTTTCCTATTGTTTAGTCATTTATTACCAGAATTTCAAGTCTCTCAATGCTGGAACTTTGACAGTTCTATCAAATCGTATTGGGGATGTTTTGATTTTAGTTGCCATTGTTTGGATAATAAACTTTGGGGATTGAACTTTTGTTTCTTGAATAGGAAATGATAACAGCCTAATTTTTACTAGTTCATTAATCATTTTAGCTTCTTTAACTAAGAGAGCCCAAATTCCTTTTTCCGCTTGGCTACCTGCAGCTATGGCTGCTCCTACCCCTGTGTCTTCTTTAGTTCACTCTTCCACTTTAGTAACTGCAGGTATTTATTTAATTATCCGTTTAGGGTGAGTATATGACTTTTATTTGTCGGAAACTTTAATGGTATTGTCCGTCTTAACTATGTTCATAGCAGGCCTAGGGGCCTGTCTAGAATATGATTTAAAGAAGATCATTGCTCTTTCTACTTTGAGACAGTTGGGGCTTATAATGTATAGTCTATCTCTAGGTATGGTAAAATTGGCTCTTTTTCATCTTTTAATACATGCTCTATTTAAGGCTCTTCTATTTATGAGAGCTGGTTGTGTTATTCATGGGTTTAAAGGCTGGCAGGATATTCGGATAATGGGTAGTATGATGATTTCTTTGCCTTATATGAGATCCTGTTTTGTAGTGTCAAATTTAGCTTTAGGGGGGATGCCTTTTTTAGCTGGGTTTTATTCAAAGGATCTAATTTTGGAAGTATCTTTAATGAAAGAGATTAATTTATTGAGCCTAGTCATACTCTTTGTGTCTACCGGCTTAACTGTTACTTATACTTTTCGTTTAATTTATTACATGGTCGGTCGGGATTCGGTCATTAGAGGTTCAAATAACTTTAGCGACGGGTGGGGCGTGATGGTTAAGTCTTGCGTTGGATTAGTTATATTTTCCGTGTTTTTCGGTAGAATGATCTCTTGAATGTACGTTGATTTTACCTTTATTATAGTCCCATACTGAATAAAAAATTTAACAATCTTTGTCTGTTCTTTAGGGGCTTTATTTGGGGGGTTAATTTCTGTTTCTTCCTATAGTTTGAGAATAACAAAATTTTCTCGTTTATTGTGAATGAGGGGTAGAATGTGATTCTTGCCCTACATGTCTTCCCAACCTTTAGTAAATCTTCCTCTATCTAGGGGGTATAATATCATGCAATTCAGAGATTTAGGTTGAATGGAACTTCTAGGAGGACAAGGAACCAGAAGTAAAATTTACAAGATGTCTAATTTTATAATAGCTATAAGTTCTTCTAATCTAAAATTCTTTATTTTATTGGTTTGAATCATATTATTAATGTTTATTTTTTTTTATTAAAATAGCTCAAATAGAGTGTTGCATTGAAGCTGCAAAGGTGACTTTTAGTCTTTTAATATGCATAAAATTTAGAAAGAAAATGTTACGGTGCCGCAATTTTTAGAGTTAGCAGCTCTAAAATTTTCATTTTCTATCTCAGGAGGCTAATGCCTCTTTTTATCAACGAAAATGATACGTGGAGTATACACTGCCGAGATCCAGAATAGGATAACAAATTATCTTCTTTTGATTGCAGGTCAACTATTATAAAACTTCTATTCTCTTAACTAAAGTCAACACTTATCTAATCATTAACAGTGATTTTGCTTTTATAGCTATAGTTAACGAGAATAAAGGTCACAAAAGACCAAAGACCGGGTCGAAACCGATTACGATTGTTCGTTTTTTATCCAAGTGATTCATTCAAGGGTTCCTTCTACTCATTCGTAATAAAGTCCTAAAGTTACTACGAATAGAAAAGTTCCTCCTGTTAAAGTTCAGATTAATGGGGGGACTGTTCTAGAAATGATTCTTAATGGTAGTAGTACAGAAATCTCAATATCAAAGATTAAAAATACAATTGCGATTAAGAAAAACCGAATTGAGAATGGGATTCGTGAAGTGTTTTTGGGGTCAAACCCACATTCGAAAGGCGAAGATTTTTCTCGATCTAAAATGGTTTTCTTGGAAAACAGTGTGGAAACAATAATTAACAAAGATCTGATGGCTACAGAAATTAAAAATCTAATGCAGATAAGTTTAATTGTTTAATCTAAAATTAGACCTAAAGATTGGAAGTCTATTATACTCTTTATACTAATTAAACATCCTCCTCATCAGTAGATAGACACATAAAGGAATAGCCAAACTACATCTACAAAATGTCAATATCATGCAGCTGCTTCGAATCCAAAGTGATGGGATGGAGAAAAATGAAACTTAATCATGCGAATAAAACAAATGGCCAGGAAAGTAGACCCTACAATAACATGAAGACCATGGAATCCTGTGGCTACAAAAAAAGTTGATCCATATACTGCTTCTGAAATAGAAAAAGGTGCCTCAATGTATTCATAGGCTTGTAAGGCGGTGAAATAAACTCCTAAAACAATAGTAATAGCTAAGGCTTGGACGGCCTGGGTATGGTTATTATTTAACAACGCATGGTGTGATCATGTGACTGTCACCCCTGATGCAAGTAAAATAGCGGTATTTAATAAAGGAATTTGAAACGGGTTAAAGGGGATAACTCCAGATGGGGGTCACTGTGTTCCAATTTCAACTGAAGGGGCTAAACTGGCGTGAAAAAAAGCTCAAAAAAAGGATAAGAAGAAAAATACTTCTGAAACAATGAATAAAATTATTCCTCATCGTAGGTTTAAAATAACTATTGAACCGTGAAGACCTTGAAGTGTTCCTTCCCGGGAGATGTCTCGTCATCATTGGTAAGATGAAATAACAACGATTGTTAGCCCAAGAATTGCAATTCTTAGTGATGAATAATGAAACCAGTACGATAATCCTACAGTTAATGATAGGGCCCCAACAGAGGCAGTGAGGGGTCAAGGTCTTATGTCTACTAAATGAAAGGGATGGTGGGAGTGGGTTGTCATTAAACTTCTCTAGCGTATAGAGTAGAGAGGGTTGCAAAAACGTAGGATTGAATTACCGCCACCGCAGCCTCTAGGGTCATAAGAAGAAATTGGGCAAGGGTTACCAAAATAATAATCAAGGCTCTTCTATGTACTATACTTTCTCCTAAAAGGATGAGTAATAAATGTCCGGCCGTTAAGTTAGCTGCTAACCGTACCGATAATGTAATGGGTCGGATAATATTTCTAATAGACTCAATAAATACTATAAAAGGTATTAGTACAACAGGAGTTCCTAAGGGTACTAAATGGGCAAATATGTGTTTAGTATTGTTAATTCACCCGTATAGTATAAATCTTAACCAAATGGTTAGAGCTATCGCTAAAGTTATTGAGATATGTGCAGTTCTTGTGAAAGTGTAAGGTATCAAACCAAAAACATTGTTGATTAAAATAAAAACAAAGATCACATTAAAAAAGATAATATTTTTATAGCTTTTAAATAATGGGATAAATTCTTTCGTGATATAGTTAGTGATCTCTGTGTATAAGATACTTGACTTGGAAAAAGAAATTCAAAATAATGGAAAAAAAATAATTAAGAATATTCTTATTCTAATCCAATTAAGTTGTAAAGAAAATGTAGCAGATATAGGGTCAAAGGAGGAAAATAGGTTTGTTATCATATTCAATTTGTGGAATAAAATTCTTTTGATAATTTCTCTGACGCTGGAACTAGTGGTTGAGTTCTAAAGTATAATATTCTTATCAAAACTATAATGGATGTAAACGTTAAAATCAAAATTAGGGCTCATAATATGGGGGATATGTGTGGGATAGAAAATTACCTTTAGGGGTGATTTTAGCATGACAAGCTAAGGTTATCTTTTAACTAAATTTTCTTACTCGAAATTATTAATTCAGTTTAAAAAGGAGTTTATAGAAATTCTTTCTACTACGATAGGTATAAATCTATGATTTGCTCCACAGATTTCTGAGCATTGACCGAAAAATAACCCTGGTCGATTAACTAAAAATGTTAGCTGGTTGAGACGTCCTGGGACAGCGTCAGCTTTTACTCTTAGAGAAGGAACAGTTCATGAATGAATAACATCTGTGGAAGAAACTAAGATACGGATGTACGTGTTCATGGGAACAACTATACGATTATCTACTTCAATTAAGCGAAATTGATTCTCTTCTAGGTCTTTTGAGGGAATTATGTAAGAGTCAAACTCGACGTCTAAAAAGTCGGAGTATTCATATGACCAGTATCACTGGTGACCTATAGATTTAATAGTAAGGGAAGGTCTATCATATTCATCTAAAAGGTAAAGAAGGTGCAAAGAAGGCAGGGCAATAAAAATTAATAAGAGAGCAGGGGCCACTGTTCAAATGATTTCAATAAAATGTCCCTCAAGTAAAAATCGGTCGGTAAATTTATTAGTTATTATAGTAAAAATAATATACCCTACTAACGTAGTTACTAAGGTAAGAATTAATATAGTGTGATCATGAAATATAATGATTTCTTCTATTAAAGGGGAAGCGCTATCTTGAAAGCTTAATTGAGACCATGTTGACATTTTTCTAAAAAAAGGGCTTAAACCTTTATGTCTAGATCTTAAATCTAGTGCACTTATCTGCCATTTTAGATTATTAAGTTACAAATTGAGGGAGCTCGTCATAGCTATGGTAATGAGGAGGAGTAGTATGGGCCCATTCTAAATTAGAAGATAAATTTTGCGAAAATACAGTTGGTCGTTGTGATACTATAGCTTCTCACACAATAAAAATAAATCCAAGTGTGCTAATAAACGATAGCGTAGATCCAATCGAGGACACCACATTTCAAGCTGTGTATGCATCAGGGTAATCTGAGTATCGTCGGGGTATACCTGCTAATCCCAGGAAATGCTGGGGAAAAAATGTAATATTAACACCTGCAAACATAGCCCCAAAGTGAATTTTAAGCCATTTAGGTTTCATGGTAACCCCTGTTAATAAAGGAAATCAGTAAACTGCTCCAGCTATAATTCCAAATACTGCTCCTATTGATAAAACGTAATGGAAATGAGCTACTACATAGTAAGTATCATGTAAGACAATATCTAGGGACGAATTGGCTAAGACTACTCCTGTAATCCCTCCAATTGTAAATAAAAATAAAAATCCTAGTGCTCATAGTAGAGGGGGGCTATATGAAAATTGGGTACCGTGTAAGGTTCCTAGTCATCTAAATACTTTAATACCTGTAGGCACTGCAATGATTATAGTGGCGGAGGTAAAGTAAGCCCGGGTATCTACATCTATTCCTACCGTAAATATGTGATGGGCTCAGACTACAAATCCTAAGATTCCAATAGCAATGATAGCATAAATTATACCTAGAGTTCCGAAAGACTCTTTTTTACCTCTTTCTCTCGCTATGATGTGAGAAATTATACCAAAGGCTGGCAGGATAAGAATGTAAACCTCTGGGTGCCCAAAGAATCAGAATAAGTGTTGGTATAAAATAGGGTCTCCTCCCCCTGTAGGGTCGAAAAATGATGTATTAAGATTCCGGTCAGTTAAAAGCATAGTAATGGCTCCGGCTAACACAGGTAAAGATAATAATAGAAGAATCACCGTCACAAATACTCTTCATACAAATAAAGGTAAACGGTCGAATGTTAAAGTTTCAGCTCGTATATTAATTACTGTGGATATGAAGTTGATAGCTCCTAAAATAGAGGAAGCTCCCGCTAAGTGTAATGAAAAAATAGAGAGGTCTACAGAGGCTCCTGAGTGTGCGATATTGCTGGCTAGAGGTGGGTATACTGTCCATCCAGTTCCCGCCCCAGCTTCTACTAGTGATCCTCTAATTAATAACATTAAGGCAGGGGGTAATAACCAAAATCTTATATTATTGAGACGTGGAAAAGCTATATCTGGAGCTCCCAGTATTAAGGGTAGAAGTCAATTTCCGAATCCCCCAATTATAATAGGCATAACCATAAAAAAAATTATAATAAAAGCGTGGGCAGTAACAATCACATTATAAATTTGGTCGTCTCCAATTAAACTTCCAGGTTGACCTAGTTCTGCTCGAATTAGTATACTTAAGGCTGTTCCAACTATCGCTGATCATGCCCCAAAAATTAGATATAAAGTTCCAATATCTTTATGATTAGTAGAAAATAGTCATTGTCGCGATTTATAAATAATATTTAGACTCAGGGTCTAATAGAAGCTTTGAAGGCTACGGGTTTCTTTAACCTAAAATATTATAAAATTATTAGACTCAATGGGATGATCCCTAAAATTGAAAATAACATAAGGATTCTTAAAACTCAACTTCTTTTTTTATTGTTTTCTTTAGAAAATCATGTATTATTTTGGGTGTGCAAAGTAAATGTACTGAAACATAGACGAGTATAAAAAAAAAGAGTAACCAATCTAGAAAAAATCAGTAATATTAAAACTCTGAATTTTCATTTCAATAAGTAAATTGCCAATCATTTGGGAAAGAATCCTAGCAGAGGGGGCAGTCCACCTAATGATAGTAAGTTAATGAAAACTATAAATTTTTTTTTTATGTCTTTAATTAATACCAACTGAGAGAAATAGTTTAGATTTAATGTTCAAAATGACACACAAAGAATGAATCTCGTGATAGAATAAATTATGAAGTAGTCTACTCATAAGGTTCTATTTGCAATCATAATGGTAGTGATCCATCCTATATGGGAAATAGAGGAAAAGGCTAAGATTTTTCGTATCGAGGTTTGATTAATTCCTGAGATAGCCCCCAGTAAAGCTGAGGCAACAGCTAAAATTAGAACAAATTTATTTAATAAGAAAAAAGATAAAATAACTAAGGGGGAAATTTTTTGTCATGTAAGAAGGATTAAGGAGTTAACCCATGTTAGTCCTTCTAAAACTTCAGGAAACCAGAAATGAAATGGAGCTATCCCTAACTTTGTACAAAGTGCAATAGATATGAAAATTTTCGGTGCCACAGATCTGAAGAAACTATTAAATACAAAAAATAGTATCACCGCGAAAATAACTATTGCAGATGCTAGCGCCTGAATTAAAAAATACTTAATTGCTGCCTCAGTTCTTTTTTTATTAAATTCTAAATTAATAATTATGGGGATAAAAGCTATAAGATTAATTTCTAATCCTAGCCACATTCCGAACATGGAGTTGGAAGAGATCGCTACTAATGTTCCTAAAAAGACAAAAAAAGTGTAAATAAAGGGGGGAAAATATATTAACATTAAAAAGAGGGCTTTGCCCATCGTCGGGGTATGAACCCGAAAGCTTATTTAGCTTATCTTTTTCAATGGAGGTGAGGCTAACTCACATCATCCACTCTATCAAAGTGGTCCTTTTATCAGAGCACCCCATTGGGATCCTCCATCGGCTACAACTTTCAGACCTAAACTTTATTATATATAAACGCTAATTCATAAATTCTTCCCTGCCCTGCGCTTGGAAATCATTATTGAACGGCTGTAACAAGGCCTTTAGCACCCCTAATAAATGGTGTAAAGGCACGTTTCATTTTGGTTGAAAAAGAGAAAGTGTAACTCTTTCTTTATTAGTTAGTATAGGTCTAAATTTTTACACACAGTAGCTTAATACAAAGCATTAAATTTTTAATTTAGGGATAAGTTATACTTATGTGTGG